GTAGACAAAAGACTTTGTTCCCCCCTTTCTTTTTGATGTTCCGTATATGTTTGCTTTGATTTGAATGGTCGTTCAGAAGAATTTTTATACCATACAAAAAGGGGAATTTTCGATTTTTTGACTCCCAGCTCAGAATGAAAAATCATTCATTTTTTGGTTCATTTCAAAATACTTCAATCGGGACGCGCAAGAAATAGGACAATTCCGCAACTTTTTGTTCCATTTCTCGCGGAGTCAAACTCTCATCAGTACGAGTCAAAGGGATGGCTCCTTGACCTCTGATTTCCAGATAAAGGACACGACGAGGATAAAGACCCTCTTTGAGTTCTATTCTGATAGACTGAATCTCATTTATAAGGAATCGGAGGAAGATTCGACGATTTTTTCCCGGAAATCCCCAACGAAAAATACACACTATTCCTTCTTTTCTATCGAATAGATCATAACCACTACCTACATTCCACGAAATTGTGCACCACAGATAGGAGCTAATAAAGAGACCCGCGATCCCATAGAAAGACATCACGATCCCCTGTGGAAAAAAAATGATTTGTTGTGAGGGAACTAAAGATAGCAAACTCCTACCAAGATAACTGGAAGTTCCAACTAAAAAAAATCCTAATGAACCTAAAAAAAGTAGAACGGCCCAGCAGAAATTACTTGTTTTTCGAGACCCTCTTATAAGGTCTATCCATATCTGTTCTGATCGCCAATTCATATTAATCTAGTTGCATTTCACATTTCAATTGAATTTGAATTGAGTGAATTGATAGAATAACCCAAATGAATTTCAATTTACTTAAACTTTTATACTGTAAGTACTAAACTCAATTTTGTTTCCGAAATAACCCTCATCAACTAGCACTATTCTAATGTGAACTTTCAAGGGTAATTAATTCGTTCGATCGAAAATAGGAGAGGGGATCCTTGAAATAGAAAGTCAATGTCTATAGATATCTAGGACCGGGTCATATCAAAGATCCCCTGAGCTGAGCCCGATCTAGTTCTTTTCATTTCAAATAAATAGAATTCATTTATACTCCCGGGTTTCACACGGATAAGAGTTCTTTCCGTTATGTTCGGAAGAAATCACGTGTTATACCATATTCCACTTTCCAAAAACACGGATATCCGTTTTCCAATAAACGGATATCCGTGTTATTCAAGTCGAAGTCTTGCAAAAGATTAGATTGTTTAGGCCCACCCACCCCCCGGCCTAAACAATCTTGTTTTTTTGAACATGAAGAAATAAAGAAGCCATTGCAATTGCCGGAAATACTAGGCCTACTAAAGGCACAAAAATAGAGGGAAAGTTTATAGGTGTCATAGAATGGATACCTCGATTTACTATTTGGAAATCTTTTCTATTGTGATAAAATATCCTTATTAGAATTCTATCTAATTATACTAATTAGATCTAAGTGAGTATAGTATATACTAAGTGCAAGGAATGTAGAACTAAATAAATGAACTTAGTCAGCCTTCGATGCATTGACCTTAATGCTCGATTGAATTGGGATCTACATAAGCGTGCAACTGAAATAACTCACCTAGAACACATTTTAAATAATTACGTGGTACAACTAGATCGAATAGACCCTTATCGAATAAATTGTCAGTTTCTTGTACACCTTCAGGTACTTCTATCTTCAATGTTTCTTCAATGACTCTCTTACCCGCAAATGCGATGTAGGAGTCAGGTTCACCAATAACGAGATTTCCCAACATACCAAAACTAGCTGTCACCCCGCCAGTAGTAGGAGATGTAAGAATTGATATATAGAATAATTTTTCATTTAATTGATAATCATATAAAACAGACGCGATTTTACCCATTTGCATCAAGCTTAAACTTCCTTCTTGCATACGTGCCCCGCCAGAAGCACACACTAGAATAAGGGGGATCCTTTCATTAGTAGCATACTCAATTAAACGGGTTATTTTCTCTCCTACTACGGCTCCCATACTACCTCCCATAAACTCAAAATCCATAACCCCTATTGCTACAGGAATACCATTTAAATCACCTATACCTGTTTGAACAGCTTCGGTTAAACCCGTCTCTCTTTGATTTGTATCAAGTTTATCGGTATAGGATTCCTCCTTCCAACCCATCGCCTTCTCCAAATCTAAACGGAACATGTCCAATTTATAGTAGACTTCTAGAATTTTCCAATTCAATTTCATAAAAAAACTCTCTAACTCTGAATTCGATTTCGAATTCAACTCAAAATAGAATTTATCCGCTTTCGGACGTAATTTCGCATAAACCAACTTCAATTTCGAACGAAAGTCCGAAAATTGTAACTCGAGATTCGATTCCGAAGGCAATTCCCAATCGAATTCCAATTCGGAATCCGATGACAACTTAGAGTCGAATCCATAAAAATATAAAGACCTACATTTCGAGTAGAATTCGGGTTCCGAATAGAATTCGGAATCCGAAGGAAGACAGTGATACAAACAAAATTTTATTTCCTTTATTTGTCTAATAATGATCTCCTTCAATTGTGCACCCAATGCCTCCGCCAATTCTGAATTAGGTTCTAATTGAGCTTTATCTATTTCATACTTCAATTCCCAAGCTTTAGCTGCCCAGGCATCCATCCGCAAATCCTGGGGTGTCTTTTTTAATTCCAGCTTCACTTCTGAATCTAATTGATCTACTTTTGAATCAGAGTTCAATTCTGATTCTGAATCCACTTCAGAATCAGAACGTAACTCCTTCAACTTGGAGTTCAACTTAGAGTTCAAATCCGCATAAAAGTGGTCAAAATAAGCAACTAACTGATCAATTTGGCGGGTCAAAATCGAACGCAAGTCCGATTCATCAGCGGATTCAGCATCGAATCCATCACCGAATCCATCATCGGATTCATCATCGAATCCATTATAGAATTCATTATAGAATTCCTTATCGAATTCATAATCGGATGATGAATCATAGAATGAATCATCGGATTCATCGTCGTATTCATCATCCGATTCATCATCGGATTCATCATCCGATTCATCATCGGATTCAGAATCAGATTCATCATCGGATTCATCATCCGATTCATCATCGGATTCAGAATCGGATGATGGATCGGATGATGGATCGAATTCATCATCGAATTTATCGTCGGATGAATCGTCGGATGAATTATAGGATGAATCATAGGATGAATCATAGGATGAATCATAGGATGAATCATAGGATGAATCATAGGATGAATCATAGGATGAATCATAGGATGAATCATAGGATGAATCATAGGATGAATCATAGGATGTCGGTTCTGAAGGCGACTCCGGATCCACGTGCGAAAGCGGTTCCAAAAATTCCGAATTAATTTTGAGTCTTTCCAAAGAAAAGTCCGGAAAATCATCCCAATCAATGATATCCACGGAAGTCATGTTTTCATTCATAGGGACCCAAGTTCCTCGGTCAATCAAGAGTTCAATTCTGGCTGAACTACCCATTCTCAAATGATATCCACACTCCTCACAAAAATACATTCTTTCCTTTAAAAATGACTTAAAATTTAAGTGATAACAATCTTCGCATTGAACCCATAAATGGTCGTATGCTTCAGTTCCACCAGGCTTCTGACTTTTGCTATTACTTTTCTCATTCTCATCCGTTCCATTACGCTTTTCACTTTTTTCATGACTTTGATCAATCTCATCTCTTCCAGTCAGATTTTCATGACTTTGATCAAAAATGTCACTATCAGTGAAATTCGGGGAGTTGTTGGGACTTTTATCTCCACTAGGATAGTTATTGGTTGAGCTATTACCACAACTAGGAATGTTTTTTTCTGAATAAGAAAGACGCCCATTTTTACTAGGCTTATAAATACTATCAAAACTTCCCATTAATTTACTGAATCTACACCTAGAATAGAATTCTAGTTTAAGAAAAAATCTTTTTTCTGACATAGAGCGATTCTCCTCCTATTTTTTAGGATATTGTGTTATGCTAAAATACTTATATAATTCTTAATATTTCTTTCGACGCGTAATCAAATTCTGCATAATCAAATTCTAAAGTAAAGGATAGTAATCAGATATTCTCATTATTAAATAAAAAGCATTTGCCTGTTTTAGTCTTAGTTTTGATTCTACAAAAAGTACAAATAACCAACCGTAACGTAATGTATTCTTATTAAAGTCACTATTTCTTATTTAATAACCAACCGTTACCGATACCGATTTTTTCCAAATTTTGATATCAAAAAATACAAATAATACAAATAATCCCTCAGATTGTAATAAATCCATAAATTTCTCATCATTAATGCTGCGCACATAAATAAAAAATAATGAACTATAACTTTATCTTTTAAAACATTGTATTCTTCTTTCTTGTATTTACTCAATATCTTCATTCTATTATAAAGGATATACCGGTGGATTAAGGCATTAATATAGAGTATACTCTGATAATCCCTCGCCACAAAAAATAATAGAATAAATAGAATGGTATAATTTACAATACGTTTTTTGTGGCGAAGCCAAAACATACCTTTTTTTGTATTAATATCGGCTCCTAAATCGACCAGAAAAGCATAAAAAGACGCATTTGGTTCTTTCATTTTCCACCTCCCAATGGAATACAAAATTTTCATTTCTATCAATAAATCATTTTTTGATTGAGGTAGAATTTGAAATCTCAAAATAGAAATAGCATAAAACTGGGTAGATATAATGAAATTAAAAGAATTTCATTATATCTACGATCTACGATTGATTTTGTTTAGATATTCTTCTATTCTATATTATATATGATTGATTGGCTCTTCCCGGAATTTTAGTTGACTCAGAGGTAGAAGATGATTCGGAAAAATTTAAAAATTCAAATCGAAACGCTTCGTGATCTTCAACCAATTTTCTGGTTCAATATAATTACCGGGAATGAGCGATATAGCTTGTTTCCAATATTCCGCGGCTTGGTCGAACCAAGCCTCTGCAATTTCAGAATCTCCCTGTCGAATGGCTTGCTCTCCCCGGTCGGAATAGGAGCCTCCTTCCCTTAGAACCGTACTTGCGAGTTTCCTGCACCATACGGCTCAGCAGTAAATTCTTTTGGTATCCATTTTAAATTTTGAATATGGAACTAAATGAGATTTTTCATAGATCTATCTCACCCTTCGGTTTTGTGTTAAGCAAGGTGCATGAGTTTCAAACTTGACTGATTATCTCGAATCCTAATCCGCTTTTTTGTTTTCTCTTTTGTCCCACCTTCAGCCGACTAAAGGCTGGACATTTCATTCTTTCGTTAACATTTTCTGCAAGGTAACTATCTCGCTTTCATATCGAAATTCATATAGAATCCTTGAAAAAAGCCTTACTTCATAAGAAAGAAAAGACGTACTCTCTTTAGGATCTGATACTACACCGCTGCTCAATACCCGAGTGGATCTTCTATATTACATAAGACGATTACTACGTGTTTTGATGGTTTTTTATGGTATAAAAAAGCAGCTCTTTTCTTAATTTTAAGGTATTCCTACTTTTAAAAAATGAATTGACCTTTACGGTGCTTACTCTCTATTTCCATTTTTATCCATACAAGCAAGTATCTAGGCCTATCTTATTCTATTTCAAATCTTAGCTAAAAAAGTAAATAAAGTTTCTTTCTACCGCTTTTTTTTTAACTTTTTAAATTGTTGTTTTGAACGTCTGCAATTTTCTCTACTTCTGTAGCTTTCTACCATTGCCTACTATCCTGCCTACTATCCCCAATTTAGTTTAGTATCCATTATAGCCCAAATATATGGTCGGTCATCCCCCCCCCAGCCTCTTATTTTTCTTTCCTTTTCTCTTTCTGCAGCTTTCTCTACTTCTGTAGCTTTCTACTATCTACTATTATATATCGTCTACTATTATATATCGTCTACTATTATATATCGTCTACTATTATATATCGTCTACTATTATATATAGTAGCCCTAAAGCTAGCTTTCTACTATCCACGATTATCTATTATAATCCTAATATATGATATGGTAGGGCTCGCCCCCCCAAAGCAAGCCTCTTATTTGTCTTTCCTTTTCTCTTTCTATAGTGGAGACAGTCGCACGTAATGACAGATCACGGCCATATTATTTAAGGCTTGCGGTAAGAATGGGTTTCGTTCGAGTGCCCTAAAATAATATTCTAAAGCTTTCGTATGATCTCCATTACTTGTGTGAATAAGGCCTATGTTATAGAGTATATAACTTCGATCGTATGGATCAATTTCTAGCCGCATCGCTTCATAATAATTCTGTAAAGCTTCTGCATAATTTCCTTCGGATTGGGCTGACATCCGTTACGGTCGTCATTCGATTCAAAGAATCTCCGTTCCAGAACCGTACGTGAGATTTTCACCTCATACGGCTCCTCCCTTATTTTATATGCATAATGAAAATCTTTCAATCGGTTTTTGACTCCATGTTCCATGTATTGTATTCTCATTATGAATTGAGCGGGGCTAGTGTTTTTACATGAAATTTCTAGCCAACCTCCCTGCGAAAGAGCTTTTGTTAACATCAAATGTGTTCTTACTAGATAGAAAGGTAACTCCAACAATTTCTTTGTCCTCAACAACGCCCCCTAATTTCCAGGAATTAGTCACTTCAACAGTCTTTGATGGTTATACGGGTATCCAAAGTACGAACGAGATGGATGTTTGTTGTCCCAACCATTCTTTTAAGTCTCTTTTAAGTCCCAATCCAACTAAGGGTAGGTAAGGGGATAAGTTCTTTTTGACAAAGCTTTCATCTTGTTGATTTCTAGGTGTAGTGCCTTTCCCTCATGCTGCCTATTCTATTAGTACTAGTAGAGTGGGATTGCCCTAAAATATAGAACCAATAGGTGTAACCTTTCGCTCAATACTAAAATGGATAATGGAAGCATATGAGGCTGCATCAATCGGGGATACACAACAGAAGGAATTGTTCTATTTCTAAACTTCACCTTCAACAAGCGTAGATTTTTTGAATAACCTATACTCAAAATAAGACTCAAAAATAAGAAGCTTTTTTCTATATTTTCTTTATGCTTTTTGCGAAAAATAGAATCAAATCACACCATCTCTGTAATAGGTAAATGCCTCTTTTTCTCCTGAAGTTGTTGGAATTATTCGTAATAAAATATTGGCCACAATTGAAAAGGTCTTATCAATAAAATTTACATTTATCCGCGATCTAGGCATAGGTAACAATCCATTCTCTAATTATTCTCATTACCTCTCGTGGGAAAATGATCCTACAAAAAAAAGGAATTTGACACTCAAAAAAGAGCATAAAACGGATTCATTTCAAAAATGAAAGTAAGATAAGAGACTTATACTACTATTTTATTTCGAATTTAGAATCAAATACTCAAAAAAAGGTATCTCTTTGGAAGAATCAATAAGAAATATTGGAATGAATACGATTCAGATTCATCCAATCCAAATATCCAAATAGAGTAGTATACCAATGAATTACGATTTCATCGAAACTGAAGAATCAAGGAATTTTCGAATTTTTATGGAATCGTAGTTTAGTTTAAATGGAATCATGATCGAAAGGTATCCATTAATCATAGTCTATAAAAAACATAAACTCCTCAATCTATTAATTCCTTCCAATTCATTGATTTAATCTGATATGGTATAAAAAAAGATCATATCTCAAAAAGACGGGCACATCATATTTGCAAATATGAATAGATCTTTTTTTGAGTTTAGCCTTTCACAAGCATAAAAAAACTTTCATTTTCTATTTTTCTTTTTAGTTAGAAATGGTTGGTGTTGGTCGCACCTATTCAAACGAAAAAAAATCTGAAATATTCAGAACTCGTTATTCATTCGGTTTCTGGGTCATAATCATTGTAAAGGAGAGGTGGCCGAGTGGTTCAAGGCGTAGCATTGGAACTGCTATGTAGACTTTTGTTTACCGAGGGTTCGAATCCCTCTCTTTCCGTACCTCCATTTCACCCAATTCACCAACATTGCTGACCGTAACAAATCAAAGACCAGGAGATACGATTATTTATTCTACCGGTTAGATCCTTCTTCTATTTTGATATCTATTTTTGATTTCTAATAGATGGGGGTACATAAAATAGAATACGGAAGGGTTGGTCAAAAGTCAAGGTTAAGCCTGGCGAGAATAATATTCTACGACTAGCAATTCGTTGATTGTCAAACCGACCCACTTATTATCTATTATTTGATTGACGAATCCTTTATATGGGAATGGGTGAAGAGTCAAATGTTTTGGCAATTTCTTGGGGGGGGATGAATCCAGATAATTTTGAACGAGAGCTCTGGAGTTTTGCTTCTCCCTCGCCATAATAATATCTTGGCGTTGGCAACGATAACTTGGTATATCTACTATACGACCATTAACTAAAATATGTCTATGGTTAACTAATTGGCGTGCTCCAGGAATAGTCGGAGCCATACCCAATCGAAAAAGGATGTTATCCAAACGCATTTCAAGTAATTGGAGTAAAACCTGACCTGTTGATCCTTTGGCTTTTCTAGCGATACGAAAGTATTTAAGCAATTGTCGTTCTGTAATACCATAATGAAAACGTAATTTTTGTTTTTCTTCTAGCCGAATACGATATTGAGATCTTCTTCTGGAACGTGATTTGTTTCTAAGATCATTTCCAACTCTAGGCTCTTTATTAGTTAGTCCGGGTAAAGCTCCTAGACGGCGTATTTTTTTGAAACGAGGCCCTCGGTAACGCGACATAAAGACTCCTTTTTTTATTGATATTTTTTAAAAACCGGAATTAAAACGGAACTCAATTTGATTACAATTTTTTTTGAATAAGTTAATTAGATATTAGTTATTTATATATTAGTTAGATTTTAACACTCTATCTAAATAGAGATATTTAACTCTATATACTCTATATACTATCGAGTCAAACTTCTCTTATGCGAGCCCACTTAGCTCAGAGGTTAGAGCATCGCATTTGTAATGTGATGGTCATCGGTTCGATTCCGATAGCGGGCTTTTATCTACTTGGTCTATTTTATATATGATTGACAATTTTTTTCAAAATCAAAGAATAAAGACAACTTTCCTTTGTCCAAAAGTGGACGATTTTCTATGGACACTTATGAATCAAAATTCAATGAAAATGAAAGAGCGAAATTTCGGAAAAACAACTCAACTCAGAAAAACATTTTTTCTTATTTTCTAGTTGCTAGATTTTCGAATCTATTCTATTTTCTAATATACATAACTATATCGAGTTAAATATCTCTATTTAGATTATATCAAAAAAATCCATTTATTCTTACTATCTTTCTCTCGATTTTTATTAGCCAATTCGATAGATTTTCTATTTTTTATTATAGAATATATGGATATATAGATAACATTTCTTTCTATTGTAGTAACTAATGCATATGTATATCTCTTTTCTAAGAATTTCGAATTACTAACTATTAGTATTAAATATTCGATTTGTAGTCAATTTTTTGATTAGTTTGTATAATTATCGATTTTCAAGAATCTATAATTATTCTAGATATAGATATAGAATATTGAACATATATTCAATATCTTAGTTCTAGCTCTAACAATATATATGAAATATATTTCATCAAAAGAAAAATATAGAATAAAAAAAGATAGAAATAGATTATGAAATTCATTTATGAAAGAATTTCGATTTTAGTTATAGGAGTCTATCTTAAGAAAAGAAAAATCGAAAAAAAAGAAGAGACCTTTTGAGTATTCCAAATTCCATAGGAAAATGAAAAAGGTCATATATGGGTGGTATATATTCATCTATATTGAATTGAAGATCAAAAAAGAATACAATTTTTTGTGATTGACCCATATCAAGGACTCCTAGTAGAGATGAAAGAAACGAAACAAAAAAGAAGAGCTGCCTTTCGGTATATAAATTGGTATCTAATGAATTCAACGATTTCGGTATAAACGGACGGATAATAAAAAAACTGAAAAGGAAAATTAGACTGAGATTTTGATTTAATCATAAAAAAGGGGGATATGGCGAAATTGGTAGACGCTACGGACTTAATTCGTTTGAGCCTTAGTATGGAAACCTACTAAGTGATAACTTTCAAAATCAGAGAAACCCTGGAATTAAAAAAAATGGGCAATCCTGAGCCAACTCCTGCTTCCCAAAAGCGAGAAAAAAAGGATAGGTGCAGAGACTCAATGGAAGCTATTCTAACAAATGGAGTTGACTGCCTTGCGTTGTTATAAAAATGCATCTTCCAAAAAGGATGAAGAAGAAAGATATATACATATGTATATGTACTGAAAAGTGAAATACTATATATAACTGTATCGAAAAAATAATGAATGATGACCCGAATCCATTTTTTTTTATATGAATATGAAAAAATGGAAGAATTTTTTTGAATCGATTCGAAGTTGAAGAAAGAATCGAATATTCATTTATGAAAAAAAACGAAAACATTTACTCCGCGGTCTGATAGATCTTTTGAAGAACCGATCAATCGGATGAGAATGAAGATAGAGTCCCATTCTACATGTCAATATCGACAAGAATGAAATTTATAGTAAGAGGAAAATCCGTCGATTTTAGAAATCGTGAGGGTTCAAGTCCCTCTATCCCCAAAAAAAGCTCATTTTATTTCCTAATTAGTTATCCTCCTTTTTGTTAATGGTTTCAAATTGGTTCTCTTCCTCATTTTTTCTTCTTTTGAAAAGGTATCTGAGCAGAAATTTTTTTCTATCACAAGACAAGACTTGTGATAGAAACGATACATGTACAAATGACCAGCTTTGAGCAAATGAGTTGAATACTCGTTTGAATGATTCACAATCCATAGAATTTCTTGGACGAAAACTTACATACAAAGTCTTCTTTTCACGATCCAAGAAATTTTGGGGCCTAGGCTTAGATAATACTTTGGAATATCCTTTCGCCTTTTGATTTCATTGACATAGACCCAGTTATCTAGTAAAATGAGTAAATGATGCGTCGGGAATGGCCGGGATAGCTCAGTTGGTAGAGCAGAGGACTGAAAATCCTCGTGTCACCAGTTCAAATCTGGTTCCTGGTACATGATTTATTTAGATGAGTATCCATTCTATAGATTAATTGATATGGATCAATATACATATTCATTAATTGTCTAGATCATGACACATACGTAACTTATACCTCTAGATGTCTAGAGATATACCCCATCTATAAATAGAAAATAGATGGGAAAATTAGCTAATAAAAAAGAAGTCAAAGGGTTTTTTTTCTTTGTTTATTTGGTTATACTTTAGATTGGGTTGCCTCGCATTCAAAAAGAATATGAATACTTCATACATATTCGAAAAAGTTTCATTAATTAGTCGCAAGACTCAAAAAAGTAAAGTCGAGGGTAGGTAAAGTAGGAGACTAGAAAAGCTCTATTTCAGATAGAGTACAAATAGAATCCTATTTCCTCTCATTTCTTTTTTTTCTATTTCGTCATTTCCCCCCTACATTCCATGACTTTTTAGAGTCCATATAAGTAATGTTCGCGTCACAAAATTCATGATACAGAATTGGATTGGTTCATTCTATTCTAGTGGCTCGGTTCATCCAAAATGAAAGTCTCTTCCAAAATTGCAAGTTTCAATGAATTCCTAATTCGATTGTCTTTCATTTTTAACCCACCCATAATACGAAAAAACCCGGCAATTACTTCGATTGATTGATCTAGAACAGAAGGTACAAAAATTCCTTATCTATTTGATTTTCTTGGATTTGAAATTCTCGAAATGAAGATTTATTTCATATCATTCAATAGGCATCTTGTATTTCATAAAAATTGGGGGTAATATAATCTTTACGTAAAGGCCATCCTATCCAACTTTCGGGCATTAAAATACGTTTCAGGCGTGGATGATTGTCATAAGAGATTCCCAACATATCATAAGATTCCCGCTCTTGAAAATCCACACTTTTCCAAACCCAGAAAACAGACGGAATTCTAGGATTCTTTCTTGGGGCAAATACTTTTATGCACACCTCTTCCGGTTGATTCACACCAGCCTCTATTCTCGTAAGATGATACACGCTAGCTAACAGTCCACCCGGTGCCATATCATAGGCACATTGGGAACGTAGATAATTGTAACCATATACATATAAAATGACAGCAACGGAATGCCAATCTTCGGGCTTTATTTGTAAAGTCTCTATTCCTTGATAATCGAAGCCCAAAGATCTATGAACTAGCCCATGTTTGACTAGCCAAGCAGACAAACGACCCTGCATCTTGTTTATCTCTCCCACATTTTGATTTGTATAAATATTGGAATTGTATAAGTATTTTATGAAATGTCTGGAAATTGACTGCTTCTTAGTCGGTACAAAAAAAAAGAATCCTGCTTAATTCACGAATTCGTGGGAAGATACCGAACTTTTGTATTTCAAAAATGTTTGAGGAGGGATCTCTGAAATATATGGAGATTTAGAAAGTAATCCTTGATCATAATTTCCCGTATGAATACGACCTTCAACACGAAACTTATGCTTGATAGTAA